TTAATATAATTCTTTTTTTGGAAACAAAAAAAAAATAATACCTACAGTCGAAGAGAAGGACTAATCAGTTATTTCTTTCATGGCACCAAACATGCCAATATTAGCATTGATGGTACGTAAATGTAACTCGTTGTTCAAACAACTATTCAGAGTTACTAGAGCTCCTTGTAAGGCTTGTTGGAAGACCCGTTGTCGGACTTGATTAATTGCTCTTTGTTGTTCAAAATGAATGCTTTCATTTTTGTAATTTTCTAATTGTTCTAAAGTTTTATAAGTTGAATTAATCAAATTCATTTTTTCTCGTTCTATTTCAGAATATCCATTCACTCGAAACTGATCCGCTTCCTTTTCTACTTTCCTTAAGCGAGTCCGGGCTTTTTCCAGCTGTTCAATGGCCTTTCCGCGTAGTTCTTCTGAATTTCGAATAGTATTCAAGATCCTCTGTTTTCGATTATCTAATAAATCACTTAATGAAAGTAGATTATCTTTCCATTTATTTCAAAACGTTCATGATCCCTTCCCGAACCAAACTTGAATCTTTCAATTCATTTGGCTCTCACGTTCAATTACTTCAATTATTTATGGCGAATTTCCATATCTTTTTTGAATGTAATGAACCTATCCTCTCTTCTCTGTTCATATTCCAAAAATAAAGTATCACTAATAAAAAAAAAAGACCAGAATATTCAGAGGACTCTTCTGACCAAACAAAAACTAAAAAATAAGTAATTGTCAGCAAAGTTGTTTTTTTTTTTTTCTTCACTTCAAATCCAAAAATTTGTCTTACTTTATATGTAGGTCATCGACTCAGCGTTTGACATTTATTTACTATCAATATTAATAAAAAAAGGATGAACATTTTTCCAATAAAGGATTCAAATCATTTTATCGACATGAGTGTTCTATATCGATAAAATTCCAACTATTCTTTTTTTAAAACCATTTCGGTATTAATATAGTGGTAGAAAGAATACCATGCTGTGCCTAGACTTCAAACGGTTTAGCTTTAACCATGTTAATGGTCCCCCATTATTGGTTGATAGAGAATCAAAGTATATTTACCAACAAATCGCGAAATGCTATGGTTCTTACATATGGTTTCTTTATTTATTCAGAAGTAATTCGCGAAATCATGTACCTTTCGTCCTTAGTTATAAAGAAAAAAAAGAGGTACAGCTGGTTGAATCCAACCTATTCTTGAAATAAACAACCCGCACACACTCCCTTTCCAAAAAAGATCAATACACCAATCACTACGCTGAGATTTATTAGATTTGTTGCTAAAATATCGGTATTAAACCCGAAACTCCCGGCGGATGGCCAGTGACCCAAGAAAACGAAAGAATCGGTTACATTTTTCATATGAGCTCCTCTTATAGATAAACTAAAAAAATCGTTGTATTGCTTCACCTCTTTGCTACTTCTAAATAGAAAATCGATTCAAAAATCGATTCAATTTCGAAATGAATTGTCTTTTTTTAATTGAGATTCCCAATAAACAATAAGAATAAGACTTATTGGAATAGAATTAGGTACTAGGTTTCATGTGAATTGCGAAATACCTCTTTTGTTGCAACACCTCTCCTTTGGACTAAAAGGGGGAAGGAAGAAAGGAAGTGAGTAACACTAATTCCTCATCCTCAAATCAGTCCTTCCCGCAGGTTAGTTTCTCAACGAATAAGTAATTGTGTGGGAACGATATTTTGATATAATGTGAAAAAGCAACCTGCAAGTCCAATACGCGAAAAGAAATATGTATTTCCCCTATTTCTTTTTCTTTTCTCGGATTAAACAAAAGGATTCGCAAATAAAAGCGCCAATGCTACAACCAATCCATAAATTGTTAAAGCTTCCATAAAGGCCAAACTAAGCAATAAAGTACCTCGTATTTTTCCCTCTGCCTCGGGCTGTCTCGCAATACCCTCTACAGCTTGGCCCGCAGCAGTACCTTGACCAATTCCAGGCCCAATAGAAGCAAGTCCTACAGCCAATCCAGCAGCAATAACGGAAGCGGCAGAAATCAGTGGATTCATGATAAGTTCCTCACACAAAAAAAAAAGAAATGGTTAATGATACAATCAACCAATGAATTATGACTTAATTATTCTATTGCTAATATTCATCTAGTCAAAATAACTAAAAACTCCAAATTGAAATAGAAATAAGAATATTATTGAATCATTAGATCATTAGAAAGACTTCATCTTTTTTATTTCCTATTTGTAGAGTCTTTCCGAATCAATCCAACTTGAGTTTTTTCATTTCCTTTTCTAATCATTCTTCGATCTTTTTCTTTATTTTCTCTGTTTATTCATTCAATTTACAGTCATAAACGAAACGGAAGGGCTTCGACTGGCATATCATACCTATCTTAATTTAGACAAGTAGGGCTAATGAAATATAAATATTAGTTCATATATAACTTGTCAATATCCAATATCAAATATACATATCTTTCTTCCATAACGTAAACTGCCCATTCTATCTTAAATTCAATCGGATTTTCGAATCATTCTTCGAAACATCTAATCTACAAGAGTTAACTTATAGCCATTGGATTACACATCATACCTGGCGCGACCCCTCTCTACTAACCAACTCCCCTTTAGTTGAAACTTCTCGAAGATCGTTTTTCTATTATCGTAGACTCTATTTGTATATTTAGAAAATAGAAAGAGATTATCCTGATAGAATAGAGTATCTTGAGCCACACATATATTGCCTTGATCTAAGCTAAAAAAAGGACTCTTTCTAAGACTAATCAATGATGGCCCTCCATGGATTCGCCTATATAAGCTGCGGCTAAAGTTGCAAAAATAAGAGCCTGAATACCGCTTGTAAATAATCCGAGGAACATGACAGGTATAGGAACCACTAAAGGTACTAAAGAAACAAGAACAAGAACGACTAGTTCATCCGCTAATATATTTCCGAAAAGTCGAAAACTAAGTGATAGAGGTTTTGTGAAATCTTCTAAGATGTTAATGGGTAAAAGAATTGGAGTTGGTTGAATGTATTTACCAAAATAACCTAATCCTTTTTTTGTAAGACCCGCATAGAAATAGGCTACCGACGTTAGTAAAGCTAAAGCAACAGTAGTATTTATATCATTCGTGGGTGCGGCTAACTCCCCGTGAGGTAACTGTATGATTTTCCAAGGTAAAAGAGCCCCTGACCAATTAGAAACAAAAATAAATAGAAACATAGTCCCAATAAAGGGAACCCAGGGGCGATATTCTTCTCCAATTTGAGTTTTGCTCACGTCTCGAATGAATTCAAGGACATATTCAAATAAATTCTGACCGCCAGTCGGAATGGTTTGTGGATTCCGAACAGCTATAGCAGCTGAACCTAATAAGATAGCAATTACAACCCAAGAAGTAATAAGTACCTGTCCATGGATTTGGAACCCCCCTATTTGCCAATAGAAATGTTGGCCTACTTCCACACCGGATATATCGTATAACCCCTTTAGCGTGTTGATTGAGTATGATAGAACATTCATATTGTCCTCTGACTGAAATATCACTTTAAAAAAAATTATTTTGATTCAACCATCTATTATCTATTTCTCGACTTGTCTACTTGAATTTTATATTTAGGATACCGATTAATCACATAAAATCCCCAGTCGTTTTTATATATTTTTTGAGATTCAGGAATAGTAACCGATTCTATTATCGAGTTTACGAAGTCAATTTTTGATTTTATCTTGAATCAAGGATTTCTTATATAAGCGGCCCTCACAAATTGCAAATACTAATTTGGTAAGAATTAATCGGATTGAAGCTATAGAATCATCGTTCGCCGGAATCGAAATATCTGCGAGATCCGGATCACAATTTGTATCGATTAAACAAATCGTTGGAATTCCCAAAGTAATACATTCTCGAAGGGCCTTATATTCTTCTTGTTGATCAACGATGATTACAATATCAGGTAACTCTGTCATATATTTAATCCCACCCAGATATCTTTGCAAGTGAGATAATTGTCTCTTCAACATGGCTGCATCTCTCTTCGGAAGACGGGCGAGTCTCCCCGTCTTTTGTTCCACTCTCAAGTCCCTGAATTTTTGAAGTTTCCTTTTTGTAGTGGACCAATTCGTTAACATACCTCCAAGCCACTTTTTATTAACATAATGGGATCGAGCCCTTATTGCAGCCCGTGCTACTGAATCAGCTACTTTCCATTTTGTCCCAACAATTAAAAATTGTTTTCCTCTGCTTGCTGCATCAAAAACTAAATCACAGACCTCTGATAAAAAACGAGCAGTTCTAGTAAGATTTATAATATGAATGCCCTTCCGTTTTGCAGAGATATAAGGTGCCATTCTAGGATTCCATTTCCGAATCCCGTGACCCAAATGAACTCCCGCCTCCATCATCTCTTCCAAATTGATGTTCCAATATCTTCTTGTCATTTCTCCCCACACTTTCCCTTTTTTTATTTAATAAAGAGACGAGGTATCCTGAAATAAGTAATTGTTCCAACGGAACCTTCTTTTCTAAGGCGGATTGGCCATTGATACACAACCCAAACCACTAATTTCTTTCTATTTGTTATTATTTGAATTTCTTTATTTTATTACTAAATTAAATAACCATAACAAATACAGAGAAGATAAAAAGGATGAATCTCTTGTATTAAATCCCAGAAATCATTGTTGTTTTGGTCTATCGTGGAAATTCTTTGAAAGACAAGAATCAAATAATTCTCTATGGTAAAACAAAATATCTCTCATTTCTCCCTCGAATAGATTCTTTTTTTTTGTTTTCAAGGAAATGTTCTTTTGTTGATTTGAACGGTGTACGAATCCCTTGAATCCGGTACCGGCAGGTATCATCCCCCCCAGAACAACGTTTTCTTTTAGTCCTTTCAACCAATCGATCCGGCCCCGGAGAGCTGCTTTTGCTAAAACTCGAGCAGTTTCTTGAAAACTCGCTTCGGATATAAAACTTTGAGTATTTAGAGATGCTCTCGTTATTCCCAATAAGATA